TTTTATTTTTATAAATAATATAAATAATGAAATTTTTATTAAGTTTTATACTTAACATGATTTTTAAACTATTTATGAATAAATACTAATTTTTATTATATAAATAATAATATTTATAAATTAAGAAATTTTAAATAAAATTTTTATTTTTATTTATAAATATAAAATATAAATATAGGTTATTTTTAATTAGGGGTTAAATAATCTATATTTATAATTAATTTTTTATTTAAAAAGTTTTTTTATAGGAGGAACTACTAATTTTAATTATTTATGTATGAAAATATTAGAATAAATTTTAAATTATTTTATTAATAAAATTAATATAGGTTTTAAATTATTTATGAATAAATACTAATTTTTATTATATAAATAATAATATTTATAAATTCAGAAATTTTAAATAAAATTTTTATTTTTATTTATAAATATAATAAAAATATAGGTTATTTTTAATTAGGGGTTAAATAATCTATATTTTATAATTAATTTTTTATTATAAAAATTTTTTATAGGAGGAACTACTAATTTTAATTATTTATGTATAAAAATATTAGAATAAATTTTAAATTATTTTATTAATAAAATTAATATGGTTTTTAAATTATTTATAAATAAATACTAATTTATGTTATGTAAATAATAATATTTATAAATTAAGAAATTTTAAATAAAATTTTTATTTTTATTTATAAATATAAAATATAAATATAGGTTATTTTTAATTAGGGGTTAAATAATCTATATTTTATAATTAATTTTTTATTTAAAAAGTTTTTTTATAGGAGGAACTACTAATTTTAATTATTTATGTATAAAAATATTAGAATAAATTTTAAATTATTTTATTAATAAAATTAATATGGTTTTTAAATTATTTATAAATAAATACTAATTACTGTTATTATTTATAAATAATAATATTTATAAATTTTTTATTTTAGTTAATTAATTTATTTTTATAAAGTTTAATTTATGCTTGTTGTTTTATTTTTAGTTAAATTTACATGCGAATTTTAGTAAATATTAAATTTTAATAATAATATATTGTATGCAGTAATTAGTATTATAAATTAAAGAAATTTAGAAATAGTTAAATTAAAAAGTATAAATAAAATTTGTGCCAGCAATTGCGGTTAAACAGATTATGCAAATAAAACTTATTAGTTAAAATTAAATTATATAATATTATATTAATATTTATAATTTATTTATTAGGTGAAATTTTAAATAAATAAATTTATTAATATAGTTTGAAAATAATATTGAATTTATAAATTTAAAAATAAACTAGGATTAGATACCCTATTATTATAAATTAAATTATGAAAACTATAGGAGTATTAGTTATGGTCTTGAAATTAAAAAAATTTGGCGGTATTTTAGTCTATTCAGAGGAACCTGTTTCGTAATCGATAATCCACGATGGACCTTACTTAATTTTGTAAAGTTTATATACCGTCGTTATAAATATTTTAAAAGAATTAATAATTTTTAATTAATTAATATATTAATTTATATCAGATCAAGGTTTAGCTAATAATTAAGTGAAAATGGGTTACAATAAAATTATTTATATGGAATAAATAATGAAATTTATTTATGAAAGTGGATTTGATAGTAAAATTATAAAGATTAATAATTTGATTTTAGCTCTAAAATATGTACATATCGCCCGTCACTCTTATTTTAAAATAAGATAAGTCGTAACATAGTAGATGTACTGGAAAGTGTATCTAGAATGCAATTTAAAACTTAATAGTTAAGTATTTCATTTACATTGAAAGTAATTTTGTGCAAATCAAATTAAATTGATTTATATTTATTTATTTATTTATTATATTTGTTGTATTTAAATAAAATATATAAATTATTAAAAATAGTTATAAAATTTTATATTTTTAGTATTAATTTAAGAAAAAATAAATTTAATTATAGTTTATTAGTATTGAAAAAGAAAATTGAAATAATATGAAAAATTTTAATTGATAAAGAAAAATTAAGTTTTTGTACCTTGTGTATCAGGGTTTATTAAATAAATTTTAATTAATTAAATTTCTCGATTTTAAAAGATTTAATATATTATGAAAGTTAAAGTAATAAATTTATTTTTAATAGTATATTTGAAATGAAATGTTTTTCGTTTTTAAAGGTATCTAGTTTATTAAGAAATAAATTTAATTTAGAAATTTTATATTATTAATTTAATTAATAAAATTAATAAATATTTAATTTTAATATTTTATGGGATAAGCTATAAAGTAAATAATTAAAAATATTTATTTATATAATAAAAATATAGGGTTAAAATTATTCATTATTAGATAAAATGTAATAATTAATTATAAATAAATAAAAATTTTTTATAATTTTAATTTTTTATTAATATATAGTTTTTAATTAAATAAAGTTAAAAATAATGATAAAATTAGTATAAAATAATTTAATAATAAAATAAATTGTTAGATTTAAGTAAAGAATTAGGCAAAAATTTATATTCACCTGTTTAACAAAAACATCTCTTTATGATAAAAATATAAAGTTTAACCTGCCCACTGAATATTTAAATGGCTGCAGTATATTGACTGTACAAAGGTAGCATAATCATTAGTTTTTTAATTGAAAACTGGAATGAATGGTTGGATGAAATATAAACTGTTTTATATAAAATTTATTAGAATTTTATTTTTTAGTAAAAAAGCTAAAATGAATTTAAAAGACGAGAAGACCCTATAAATCTTTATATAATAATTTAAAAATTAATTATTTAGAAGATTTAGTTATTTTAAATTATTATATTTTGTTGGGGAGATAATAAAATTTAATGAACTTTTATTTATAATATCATTGATTTATGTTTTTTAGATTAATTATTAATGCATAATAAAATAAGTTACTTTAGGGATAACAGCGTAATTATTTTGGAGAGTTCATATTGATAAAATAGATTGCGACCTCGATGTTGGATTAAGAATAAATTTAGGTGTAGAAGCTTAAAATTTAAGTCTGTTCGACTTTTAAATTCTTACATGATCTGAGTTCAAACCGGTGTAAGCCAGGTTGGTTTCTATCTTTAAATAATTATAATATTATAGTACGAAAGGATTTAATATTAAATAAATTATTATTAAGTTATTGAATTTTATTAATTTATATTATACTATTTTGGCAGATAAGTGCAATAAATTTAGAATTTATAAATGTATATATACAAATAGTACTTGATGAATAATGAATTAATTTTAGTAATTTGTGAAATTTTATTATTAATTTTATTTGTATTAGTAGGGGTTGGATATTTAACTTTAATAGAACGAAAGGTATTAGGATATATTCAAATTCGAAAAGGTCCAAATAAGGTGTCATTTATAGGTTTATTACAGCCAATTTGTGATGCTATTAAATTATTTTCTAAAGAACAGGTTTATATTATACAATCAAATTATTATTCTTATTTAATAGCACCAGTTTTTTCTTTATTTTTTTCTATATTATTATGATTAAGATTACCTTATTTTATAAATTTAATTTCTTTTGATTTAAGAGTGATTTTTTTTTTTTGCTGTATTAGAATAAATGTTTATCCTTTAATAGTAGCTGGATGATCTTCAAATTCAAAATATGCATTGTTAGGAGGATTACGAGGTATTGCCCAAACTATTTCTTATGAAATTAGTTTAGTATTAATTATAATAAGATTAGTGTTTTTAATTAATGGATATAATTTAATATTATTTATAAAATATCAGGAATTTATTGATATAATTATTTATTTATTTCCTGTTTCTTTAGTTTGATTTTTAATTTCTTTAGCTGAAGTAAATCGAGCTCCTTTTGATTTTGCTGAAGGTGAATCAGAATTAGTTTCTGGATTTAATATTGAGTATGGGGGAGGAGGATTTGCAATAATTTTTTTAGCTGAATATATAATAATTATATATATAAGATTATTATTTTCTATTTTGTTTTTAGGAAGAAATATATTTAGTTTTTATTTTTATATAAAGTTTATATTTATTTTATTTTTATTTATTTGAGTACGAGGAACTTTTCCTCGATTTCGTTATGATAAATTAATATATTTAGCATGAAAAAGATTTTTGCCTTTTTCATTAAATATATTAATATTTATTATTGGGTATAAAATTATTACTTTTTAGTGAATTTTTTTTAGTAAAGTTAATAGAAAATTTGATTTCTATATTATATTTTCAAAATATAAGCTTTATCAAGCTCATTAACTGTTATATAATAATTTTATTTCATCAGTTATTAATGATTGGATTAATAATAAAAAATGAAAAATATAAAATTGTTAATGATTGGCCAATTAAAATGTAAGGAAATTCAATTGGTTTTGAGCCAATTCAAGTTAATAAAATTAAGATTGAAATAAAAAATCAGAAAATTAATTTATTTAATGGTGAAAATGAATTTCTTTGAATTTTTTTATTATGAGTTAAAGGAAGGGAAAATAAAATTAAAATTGATGAAAATAAAGCAATTACTCCTCCTAATTTATTAGGAATTGATCGTAAAATTGCATAAGCAAATAGAAAATATCATTCAGGTTGAATATGGGGAGGAGTTGATAAAGGATTAGCTGGAGTAAAATTATCTGGGTCATTAAAGATATATGGATTATATATAATTATTATTAAAATTAATATAATTATTAAAATAAATCCAATTAAATCTTTTAATGAAAAATAAGGATGAAAGGGAATTTTGTCAAGATTTGAATTTAATCCTATAGGGTTATTAGATCCTGTTTCATGTAATAATATTAAATGAATTATTACTAAGGCTAAAATAATAAAAGGTATAATAAAATGGAATGAAAAAAATCGGGTTAATGTGGCATTATTTAAAGAAAATCCTCCTCAAATTCATTGGACAATATTTCTTCCTAAATATGGAATGGCTGATAGAAGATTAGTAATAACTGTAGCTCCTCAAAATGATATTTGTCCTCAAGGTAATACATAACCTATAAAGGCTGTTATTATTAAAATTAAAAGAATAATAGTCCCTGAAAATCATGTTTTTAAAAAAAAAAATGATTTATAATAAATTCCTCGACAAATATGAAGGTAAATACAAATAAAAAATATTGAAGCACAATTTATGTGTATATAGCGGATAATTCACCCAAAATTTACATTTTGATTAATATGAATAATTCTATTGAAAGCTAAATTAATATTAGGAGTATAATGTATTGATAAAAAAAATCCTGAAATAATTTGAATTATTAAACAAATTCCTAATAATGATCCAAAATTTCATAAAATTGAAATATTTCTAGGGGTAGGAAGGTCAAAGATTGATTTATTAATTGATATTAATAGTGATTTATTTATTTTTTTCATTAGTTTATAATTCGAAAAGGTCCCTTATTAAATTTTGTAATTTTTATAATTGAAATTAAGGTTAATAATAAGTATATTATAGTTATAAAAATAATTAAATTTGAAGGAAAATTATATAATATAATAAATTCATAAAAATTAAATGAATAATTTATTTCATTTATTTTTATTATATCAGAATTTATAAAGTTTCAATTAAAAAAGTTTATTTTTATTATTAAAAAGATTATAAAAAAAAATATAGGGATAAAAATTATTTTATAGGAAAAATTAAATATTTTATTAGATGTAAGAGATGTAATATAAATAAATAAAATTAATAAAGCTCCAATAAAAATTAAAAATAAGATATAAGAAAATCAAAAATTTTTATTTATTATACCTGATATAATAGAAATAATTAAAGTCTGAATTAATAAAATTAATCTTATTGATAAGGGATGTTTAATAATTAAGAATAAAAAATTAAAAGAAAATAATAAAAATAATATAAATGATTGAATGATTTCAAGAAATAGTTTAAAAAAAATATTAATTTTGGAAATTAATGATAAAAAAATTTTTTTTTCTTGATGTTTTAAAAATAATATTATTTAATATTGGTTTACAAAACCAATGTTTTTATTAAACTATTAAAACTAATGATTATTTTTTTTTTTGAGGTAATATTTTTAATAGGAATATTAGTATTTGTAAAAAATAAAAAACATTTATTATTAATATTGTTAAGTTTAGAGTATATAGTATTGAGATTATTTATAATATTATTTTTATATTTTAGAATAATATATAATATATATTATTTATTAATAGTATTTTTAGTTATAACTGTTTGTGAAGGGGTTTTAGGATTATCTATTTTAGTATCAATAGTTCGAATATATGGGAATGATAATTTTCAATCTTTTAATATTTTATAATGATAAAATTATTAATATTTATTATATTTATATTTTTTATAGTTTTAAATAAAAAGAATTATTGAATGGTTTGTATTTATATAATACTATTAATATTTTATATAATATTGTATTTAAATATCTATAGATTTAGAACAATAATTTCTTATTCAATAAGAGTTGATAATATTTCATTAATATTTATTTATTTAAGAGTATGAATTTTAATTTTGATGATACTAGCTAGAAATAAAATTTATGAAAAAAATGAATATTTAGAAATTTTTATATTTAATTTAATAGTTTTATTATTAATATTATTATTAAGATTTTTAAGAATAGGATTAATAAAATTTTATTTATTTTTTGAAGGTAGATTAATTCCTACATTATTATTAATTTTGGGATGAGGTTATCAATCAGAACGGGTACAAGCTGGAATATATTTATTATTTTATACATTAATTATATCTATACCTATATTATTAGGAATTATATTTATTTATAATAATTATAAGATTTTAGATTTTTATATTTTGAGATTTTATGATATAAATAATAAATTATTATATTTTAGTATATTATTAGCTTTTTTAGTAAAAATACCAATATTTTTAGTTCATTTATGATTACCAAAAGCTCATGTTGAGGCTCCTATTTCTGGTTCAATAATTTTAGCTGGAGTTTTATTAAAATTAGGTGGTTATGGGTTAATTCGAGTAATTTCATTTATGTTATTTATTAATAATTTATTTAATTATTTATGAATAAGAATTAGAGTGGTTGGAATAATTTTAATTAGATTAAATTGTATTCGTCAAATTGATTTAAAAAGATTAATTGCTTATTCATCTGTAGCCCATATGGGAATAGTATTATGTGGTTTAATAACAATAAATTTTTTTGGAGTTATTGGATCAATTCATTTAATGATTGCTCATGGATTATGTTCTTCAGGATTATTTTGTTTAGCTAATTTTTCGTATGAGCGATTAGGTAGTCGAAGAATATTTATTAATAAAGGATTAATTAATTTAATACCTAAAATAAGATTATGGTGATTTTTTATATGTTCAATAAATATAGCTATTCCTCCTTCACTAAATTTATTAGGGGAAATTATATTAATAAATAGAATAGTTATTTGATCTTGAATTATGTTATTTTATTTATTTTTTTATTCTTTTTTTTGTGGGGTTTATAATTTATATTTATATTCTTATAGACAACATGGAAAATATAATATAAGAATTTATAGATTTAGAGTAGGAAGATTTCGAGAATATTATTTAATATTTTTACATTGAGTACCTTTAAATTTATTAATATTTAAAATATTATTATTATTATATTTAAATAGTTTAAGAAAAACATTGATTTGTGGTATCAAAAATAAGAATAGTCTTTTTAAATTTTGAAAATAAGAATTTATAAATTTAGATTTATTAGAATATTAATTTTGAGATTTTTAATATTTTTTCTATCATTATATTTATTGATTGAAAATTATAGATTAATAATTGAATTTCAGTTTTATAATTTTTTAAGAATAAAATTTTCATTTTTGGTTTTAATTGATTGAATATCTTGTATTTTTATTTCTTTTGTTTTAATAATTTCTTCAATAGTAGTGAATTATAGAATTGAATATATAATTGCAGATATAAAAAAAGATCGATTTTTAATATTAGTTTTAATGTTTGTTTTATCAATAGTATTATTAATTATTAGTCCTAATTTAATAAGAATTTTATTAGGATGAGATGGATTAGGGTTTGTTTCTTATTGTTTAGTTATTTATTTTCAAAATATTAAATCATATAGAGCAGGAATAATAACTATTTTATCAAATCGAATTGGGGATATTTCTTTATTATTTTCTATTATTTTTATAATAAATTATGGATCATGAAATTTTATAATTTATAAAAGATTTATAAGAGATATAAATATAGATAAAGTAATATTATTTGTATTAATTGCTTCAATTACTAAAAGAGCTCAAATTCCATTTTCTTCTTGGTTACCAATAGCAATAGCAGCTCCTACTCCTGTGTCTGCTCTAGTTCATTCATCAACTCTTGTAACTGCAGGGGTTTATTTAATAATTCGTTTTAATTATATATTTAATAATAGTTTAATTATAAATTTATTATTAATTATTTCAAGATTAACTATATTTATAGCAGGAATTGGTGCTAATTATGAATTTGATTTAAAAAAAATTATTGCTTTATCAACTTTAAGTCAATTAAGATTAATAATAGTAATTTTATCAATAGGAAATTATGAATTAGCTTTTTTTCATTTATTAGTTCATGCTTTATTTAAAGCTTTAATGTTTTTATGTGCAGGAGTTATTATTCATAATTTAATGGCTATTCAAGATATTCGAAAAATAGGAAGCTTAATTAATATTATACCTTTAGAATGTTCTTGTTTAATTTTAAGAAATTTAATTTTATGTGGAATGCCTTTTTTATCGGGATTTTATTCAAAGGATTTAATTTTAGAAATAATAATAATAATAAATATTAATTTATTTTGTTTATTTTTAGTAATTGTTTCAACTGGTTTAACTGTAATATATTGTATTCGATTAATTTATTATTTAATAATTATGGATTATCAATTTTATTCATTTTTAAATATTTCTAATAAAATAAAGAATATAAGATTTAGAATAGTTTTTATAATAATATTAAGATTGTTTATAGGAAGAATATTAATATGATTAATTTTTCCTTTTCCTAGTATTATTGTTTTACCTTTTTTTATAAAAAATTTAATTTTAATATTATGTTTATTAGGGGGAATAATTGGTTATTTTATTAATAGAATAAATACAAAAATTTTCTTTAATAGAAGTATAAATAATAATATTTATAAAATTTTTATATTTAATAGAATAATATGATTTTTGCCTAATATTTCAGTTAATTTATTTATTAATAAAACTATAAAAATAAGAAAAGTTTATATAAAAATAATTGATTTTGGATGATCAGAATATTATGGAAGAATAGGTTTATTTTATTATATATTAATAATATTAAAGAAAATACAATTATATCATTCAAATAATTTTAGATATTATATATTAATATTTTATTTCTGATTGCTTATTATTTTTATTATTTTAATATTTATATATTCAAATAGCTTATAAAGAGTATAATATTGAAAATATTAATGAGATTTTATTATTATTATATTATTAATTTTAATATTATATATATAAATATTAATTAAAAAATTAATTATTAGTAATTTAATTTATATATATATATATATATATATATATATAAATATAAATTAAATAATTATTATTAGTAATTTTAATATTTATAAGAAATAAAAATTCTAATTTTATAATGAAAATATAATTTTTTTTTTAAACTATATAAATATAAGAAATATTAATGGAATTTAACCATTTAAAGATAAAAGTTAGCAGCTTTTTCTTGATCATCATATTTCTTTAATTGGAATTACTTCAATGGAATCATTAACAGTGATTTACCTCTATTTTGGTTTCAATTAAATATGGGTAAAAATTACCAAAGATTAGGTCGAAACTAATTGTATAATACTTCATATTTAAGGTAGATTGAATATTCAATAATAGTTTGATTGCAAATCAAGTGTTTAAAACTACAACCCTATAATCAATTTAATATACCTTGATTTCATTCATGATATAATCCAATTAAAAGAATAATTAAAAATAAAATTGATAATAATGATCAGTTTAATAAATTTGAAAATTTAAATGTTAAGATTATTGGAAGAATTAAGGTAATTTCTACATCAAAAATTAAAAATATTACTGTAATTAGAAAAAAATGCAAAGAAAATGGAATTCGAGATGAAGATTTAGGATCAAATCCACATTCAAAAGGAGAGGATTTTTCTCGATCAAAATTTATTTTTACTGAAATAATAAATGAAAATAATAAAATTAAATTTCTTAATATAAAAAATAATATTCTTATTAAAATAATTAAATAAATTATTTATATTTTTAAATAAAAACTTTTTGATTGGAAGTCAAATATACTAAATATATTATATAAATAATTAATTTCCTCATCAATATATTGATAAAAATAAAAATAATCAAATAACATCAACAAAATGTCAATATCATGCAGCTAATTCAAATCCAATATGATGATAATTAGAAAAATGATTTTTAATATGTCGAAATAGACAAATTAATAGGAATATTGTTCCTACTATTACATGGAATCCATGAAATCCTGTTGCTATAAAAAAAATTGATCTAAAAGATGAATCAGAAATTGAGAAGGGAGCTATATAATATTCATATAATTGTAAAAAAATAAAGTAAATTCCAAAAATAATTGTAAAAAATAAACTTTGAGAAGATTGAGAAAAATTATTTAATAAAATTCTATTATGAGTTCAAGTAATTGAAATTCCTGAAGTTAATAAAATAATTGTATTTAATAGTGGAATTCTAAAAGGATTAAATGGGTTAATTCCTTTAGGAGGTCAAATTATCCCTAATTCAATTGATGGGGCTAAACTGTTATGAAAAAATGTTCAAAAAAATGATAAAAAAAATATAATTTCAGATAAAATTAATATAATTATTCCTAATTTAAGATTTATTATTACTTTTTTTGTGTGATGACCTTGAAATGTTCTTTCACGAATTACATCTCGTCATCATTGAAATAATGATCAAATTAGTAAAATAATACCAATATATAATAATAAAGAAATACTTTTAAATTTTCATAAATAAATTATTCTGAATATAATAAATATAATACTAATTGAAGTTGTAATAGGTCAAGGGCTTGGATTAACTAAATGAAATGGATGATTTTGATTAATCATTAAATGATTTCTCTAGAATATAATGTTAATAAAATTATAAATACATATGATTGAATAATAGATACAGCTATTTCTAAAAATATTAAAATTAATTGAATAAAAATTAATGATAACAAAATAGGAAAATTAGAAAGTATAGAAATGTTTCCTAATAAGGTTAATAGTAGATGACCTGCAATTAAATTAGCAGATAGTCGAATAGCTAAAGTTAGTGGGCGAATTACATTTCTGATTGTTTCAATACATACTATTAATGGGAGAAGAACATAAGGAGTATTTTCTGGAATTAGATGAGCAAATATATGATTATAATTATTAACTCAACTAAAAATTATTAAAGATAATCAAATAGGAAGAGATAATGAAATAGAAAAAATTATATGACTTGAACATGAGAAAATATAAGGAAATAGTCTTATAAAATTATTAAATAAAATAATTGAAAAAATTGAGATTAATAATAATGATGATCCTTTGAATATATTATTTTGTAAAAGAATTTTAATTTCTTTATGAAGAAATAAAATTAATTTTATTCAAATTAAATTATATCGAGAAGGAAAAATTCAATAATTAGATGGAATAATTAATAATCCAATAAAAATTCTTAATCAATTAAGTTGAATTATAAAAAAATGTGAAGAAGGATCAAAAGAAGAAAATAAATTTATCATTTTCAGTTTATCTTTAAAATTTTAAAATTTATTATTTTTTTATTATTTGGTATTTTTTGAAAAAATGAGAAATAAATTTTAATTAAATATATTATAAAGATTATAATAAAAATAATATAAATGAATAATCAATTTATAGGGAATATTTGAGGAATTAAAAAATATTACTATTTTAATAATTTTAGTTTGACAAACTAATGTTATAATTTAACTAATTTTTTCATTAGAAGTAATTGCTAATTTACTATAAATTGGTTTAAGAGACCAGTACTTGCTTTCAGTCATCTAATGAATAATTTTTAATTCAATTAATAAAATAATTAGGAGAGATTCTTTCAATTACAATTGGTATAAAGCTATGATTAGCTCCACAAATTTCTGAACATTGACCAAAAAATAATCCAGGTCGGTTAATTAAAAAATTAATTTGGTTTAATCGACCTGGAGTGCCATCAACTTTTACACCTAATGAAGGAATTGTTCATGAATGAATAACATCTATTGAAGTTACTAATATTCGAATTTTTGAATTTATAGGTAGAATAACACGATTATCAACTTCAAGAAGTCGAAATCTATTTAAATCTAAATTTTCTTGAGGGACTATATATGAATCAAATTCAATATTTTTAAAATCTGAATATTCATATTTTCAATATCATTGATTACCAATTGATTTTAAAGTTAATGAAGGTTCTATAATTTCATCTAAAAGATATAATAATCGAAGAGATGGAAGAGCAATAAAAAGTAAAATAAATGATGGGATTAAAGTTCAAATAAATTCAATTATTTGTCCGTGAAGGAGAAATCGATTAATAAATTTATTAAAAAATATATTAATTATAATATATATAATAAAAATTGTAATTATTAAAATAATTATAAGTGTATGGTCATGAAAAAAAATTAGTTGTTCTATTAAAGGAGAACAGCTATCTTGTAAATTAAAAGAAAATCATGTTGTCATTATTCTAACAAAAGAAAGTCTTTATTTATGAAGTTTAAATTCATTACATTAATCTGCCATATTAGAATGAAGTCAGTATAGGTAATTCTAAGTATCTATGTTCTGTAGGAGGATTATTTTGTAATCATTCAATAGATGAATTAAGTTTATTAGAAAATAAGATTTTTCGTTTTAGAATAAATCTTTCAAAAATAATTAATATAAAAAATAATATTCTAATAAAAGATATAATTGATCCAGATGATGATAATATATTTCATAATAAAAATGAATCAGGATAATCAGAATATCGTCGAGGTATTCCTATAAGGCCTAAGAAATGTTGAGGAAAGAAAGTTAAATTTACTCCAATAAATATTATAAAAAATTGAATTTTTAATAAATTAAAATTTAATGATAATCCTGAAAATAGAGGAAATCAATAAATAAATCCGGCTAAAATTGTAAAAATAGCTCCCATTGATAAAACATAATGAAAATGAGCTACAACATAATAAGTATCATGAAGAATGATATCAATTGATGAATTAGCTAAAATTACTCCAGTTAATCCTCCTATTGTAAATAGAAAAATGAATCCTAATGATCATAAGATAGTTGGAGAAAATTTAAAAATTGATCCATATAAAGTAGCTAATCAACTAAAAATTTTAATTCCTGTTGGAATAGCAATAATTATTGTTGCAGACGTAAAATAAGCTCGAGTATCAACATCTATTCCAACTGTAAATATATGATGAGCTCAGACAATAAAACCTAAAATTCCAATTGATAATATTGCATAAATTATTCCTAATGATCCAAAAGTTTCTTTTTTTCCTGATTCTTGACAAATAATATGAGAAATAATACCAAATCCAGGGAGAATTAAAATATAAACTTCAGGATGACCAAAAAATCAAAATAAATGTTGGTATAGAATTGGGTCTCCTCCTCCTGCAGGGTCAAAAAAAGAAGTATTAAAGTTTCGATCTCTTAATAATATAGTAATAGCTCCTGCTAAAACAGGAAGGGATAATAAAAGTAAAAAAGCAGTAATTAAAACAGATCAAATAAATAGAGGCATTTGATCTAGATTTATTCCTTTAGGGCGTATATTAAAAATTGTTGAAATGAAATTAATAGCTCCAAGAGTTGAAGAAATACCAGCTAGATGAAGAGAAAAAATTGCTAAATCAACTGATTGACCTATATGAGAAATATTTGAAGAAAGAGGTGGGTATACTGTTCATCCTGTTCCAGCTCCATTGTCAGTTAGAGCACTAATAATAAGAAAAGTTAATGAAGGAGGTAATAACCAAAATCTTATATTATTTATTCGAGGGAAAGCTATATCTGGGGCTCCTAATATTAATGGAATTAATCAATTTCCAAATCCTCCAATTATAATTGGTATTACTATAAAAAAAATTATTAAAAAAGCATGAGCAGTAACAATTGAATTATAAATTTGATCATTACCAATTAATATTCCTGGATGACTTAATTCTATTCGAATAATTAAACTTATAGATGTTCCAATTAAACCAGATCAAATACCAAAGATAAAATATAAAGTTCCGATATCTTTATGGTTAGTAGAATATAGCCATTGTTGCGATTAAATGGCTGAAAAAAAGCAATAGACTGTAAATCTATGAATAAGAATAATCTTTTTAATCAGGCCTTATAGTCAAAAATGATATTAGACTGCAATTCTAAAGGTGTAAATTACTAAGGCTTAAAAGTTTATTCTAATATTTTTAGCTTTGAAGGCTACTAGTTTGATTAACTTAAAGCCTTAAAGAAAAAAATATATACAAGGGAATAAAAAAATTATTCATAGATTAAATAATGAACTGAAAATTATTATTTTATATAAATTAAAATTTATTGATTTATAAATAATTCAATTATTTTCAATAAAATTGAATATTATTATATTATAAATCAATCGAATATATAAAAATAAGAAAATTAATGATCTAAAAATTATAATTGATAATAAAAAAAATTGATTTAGTAAGCATAAATTTTGAATAACTAATCATTTAGGAAAAAATCCTATAAAAGGAGGTAATCCTCCATATGAGAGAAAATTAAATATAATAAATAATTTAAAATATTTATTAAAAAAAAAAGTTGAATATAATTGATTAATATAAGAAATATTAAATATTTTAAAATAAATAATAATTGAATATGTTATTAATGAATAAAAAAAAAAATATATAATTATAAATAAATTTCTAAAAAATAGGGATGCAATTATTCATGATAAATGATTAATTGAAGAAAAAGCTAAAAACTTTCGTAAAGAAATTTGGTTTATTCCTAAAAATCTACTAATAATTGAAGAAAAAAAAATGACTAAAATTAATAATTTTATATTCATAATATATGAAATTAAAATCATAGGGGATAATTTTTGTCAAGTTATTAAAATGAATGAATTTATTCAAGATAATCCTTCAATAACAATAGGAAATCAAAAATGGAAAGGAGCTGCTCCTATTTTTAATAATAAAGAAATTATTATTAAAATTTTATAAATTTCTTCAAAATAAAATAATATTAATAAAAATGAAAATATTAGAGTTAAAGACCCTAATGATTGAATTAAGAAATATTTAATTGAAGATTCAGTAGATATAAGTTTATTATCTCTTATTAGGGGGATAAAAAATAATAAATTTATTTCTAATCCAATTCATATTCTAAATCAAGAATTAGAGGAAATTGAAATTAATGAACTAAAAATTAATAATCTTGTAAATAAAATTTTTATAAAATTAATTAAAAAGAAAAGGATTTTACCTTTATAATTAGGGTATGAACCTAGTAGCTTAATTAGCTTATCTTTTTATATTTTAGTGTATGATGCACAAAAGATTTTGATTCTTTTAGAAATAGTTTAATTCTATTAAATATAATGAATATAATAATATATTATTTAATTTACTCTATCAAAGTAATCCTTTAATCAGGCAATTCATCATCTTTTTTTTTTTTTTTTTTTTTTTTTTTTAGTAAATTTTATTTATACGGATTGAGAAAAAATAATAATATATAAAAATTATTTTGATAATAAAAATTTAATAAAAAAAAAATTGAAAAATTTATTTAAAATTAAAATTTCATGTTTTTTTATAAATAAAATATTATGATACTAAAAAAAATTAAATTTTTTCGATTTTTTAAGGGGGTTATAGATGAAATCCCTAATAAGGGTGTTTTTATAGTAAAATTTACATGTATGATTTTGGGGATTTTTAGGTTTTTTTTTCAAAAAAAAAAAAATCGTAGTAAGAAATTGAACTTCGGATTCAAAAAATTGCCAAAATTGGCAAGAAAAAATTGAAAAAAAAAAAATTGGTAAAAAAATTTTTTTTATTAATACATATGTATATATATATATATTATATATAAATTAAGTATATATATCATTATATTAATATAAATTTAAATATATAATATATTAGATATAATCTAACAGAATATTCATATATGGATTATACATAAATAATTATTTAATAGAAATAATAACAATACATGTATAATAAAAATATATATATATATATATATATATATATATAAAATAAGAATGTTCTAAATATTTATATATATATATATAATTTAATAATTTATATATATATATACTTGGGTTATATATATATATATATTTAATATATAAGTAAATTTAATATTTTATTAATATATATATATATATACATATATTACATATTTATAATA